TTCATCAAAATCGTTCTTAAGAACATATCTTCCCTCTTGGTATTTCAGTTTGGTCTTAGTCTTACTCTTATGAACCAACGAAGTACCTATGGTTTGATACATAATAAATTGTCCATCTTTTTTTCCAGACAGACGAATGGGTTCTATAGTAAATGCTTCTGTTTTCATGAATTGTGTAAAATTCTGAACCATCATGATACCCAAATTCAGTTGTCTCCTTTCAACCGAGGCTAGAAGAATTTTTCTTGGATCTCTCAGTCTAAGCAGGAGACAATACATCCTGATATTATTGATCATTCTTTGATTCAAAGTATCGTCGAATTTCAATTGAAAAAGAAAATAACGTTTCAGGAATAAATCTAGTTCTGTTTCCGTGTTGCTTTTTTTTCTTTTCTTTTTCCCTTTTTTCATGCCTGATCTTTCAGAATTTTCTTTAATATCTTTTTGTTGTGGGAGAACGGATTTAAGATCTCCTCGGCTTGTGGATTCTTTTTCTTTTTGATTTCGATGATTCGATGCTATCAAAAAACTTCCTTTTTCCTTGTCATTAATCTTTTCCTTTTCAGTACTACTACTATTTTGATTTCTATTCAAATTTAAAAGAAGTAATTTGCTTGGTATAACCCAAGGTTTCGTTTTATATGCATTAGAAAGGAACACAAATTCTGGGAAGAACCAACGATTCGATATGAGATCCTTTAGGATTTTTTCATTCATTCCCATCCAATCAAAAAATCCGTTTGAATTTGGTGGATTGATTTCTGGAATCATATCTGGAATCATAAGATAAAAAAGATCATTTTTCTGAATTTTTTCAGAATTCTTAGTACGCATTTTTTTCCTTTGATTCCTATTGGTATCGATCATGATCCAGGACTCAATTTCGTGTTTTTTTCTAAGATCAAAATGGAGAATTTTCCAATCCAAATATTTTGTATCGGTCATTTTTTCCATATCTAGAATCTTTCCTAGCAAATTCTTAATAGGGACGTTCCCCGGCCTATCAAAAAGTTTAGCCGTTTTATAAGAAATCTCTTGGTTCGTATTTCCTTGAAACGGAGATCTATAAAAACAGCATTCCCTTTTATTTTCATAATTAAGAAATTGATATGATAAAAGATCATATCTATAGTATTTTTGAAAATTATCTTTTTGATTAGATAATGAATCCACTTCAAATTGTTTTTGTTTTTTGAAATGGTCACATTTGCTAAAATTTTCATTTTTAGCTATACGACGCTGATGAACTCTATTTCGCCATTTTTCTGGTATTAATCTAGACCATCTGATCTGGGATAAATCGTATTGATAACGTCCTCTTAACCCTCTTAAGCAGGTTTTCCAGTGATTCATTTCATAACTCGAATGACCCATTCCTTGTGTTTCAAAAGGAGCCTTTATTTCGGGCTTAAGAAAAAAAGGGCTTCCTTGATGTTGAAGAACAGATTTATACGAGTTACTAAGTTGGTGTGATAATTTGTAAAATACATATGCTTGTGACACGCAGGATAATTCATAAAAAAGATGTGAAATTATTTGACTATTTCCAATATAATCAAGTGCCTTTTTGATAGTAGAAATAATTGGATTTTTCTTTTTTTTATTCATTTTTTCTTCTTCATTATTCATTTTTTCTTCTTCATTATTAGAAATGGATTTTTTTTTTGTTGATTCAAGAGAAAGTTCTGTATTCATTCTGGGAATATTCATGATAGATAAAAAGATATCTGTGTATATTCTTTGAATGAAAGATTTGAAAAACAGGGGTAATTTTGCGATTAATCCAGCAGCTCTTCTTTTTAATATTTGCCATTTTTCGAATCTTTTAGCATTATAACTTGTTTTGTTAGGACTAAGATTATTGATTCTTGGAGTTACTTTTTTTTTCTCTTTTGTGATTCTTTCTACTTGATTTCGAATTGTACTTGTTCTATCAGTGAGATCCTTCATTTTTTTTTCTGTCACTGAAGAATTTTTCCAACTCGGAGATGTAATTTGATTAACTGATTCGTGAATTATCTGATTGCTGATTATGGAATCTTTTTCTTCTTTAATTTCACTCGATTCATATACTTCTACTTCTTTTAACCGCAATAATCGAATTGGATTTACTTTTGAAAGTTCTTTTATTATTCTTGTTATAAAAATAAGACTTTTGATAACCCAATTGTTTGTTTCTTTTGAAACTTGTTGAAATAATTTAGTTTTTCCTTTGAAAACTATTCGAGCTCGAAAATAGTGCTTCGGTAATTGTCGAATTTTTTTTTCGAGTTCCTTTAAAATGGGTTTAAAAAAGGAAGGTTGTTTTCGGGGCGAACCAAAAGGACGTGCAGCTTCCCTTCCCGAAACTGTTAAAAAACAAAAATCCTCTTTGTTGTTTTGCATTAGATTTTTCTCAGAGGATCCTAGGTTCGATTTGTGCCAAGGTTTCAAACGGAAAGGAAATAAGATTTTTATCTGAATACCGTCCAGGAACCAATCTTTCGGAAATTCTGTTTCG